AGTGGATTTGAATGGAAAGGAAAAAACAAAGGATGAATTCAACTTTCACTTTAAAGAGACATACTATAAAAATAGCCCAGTTTATAAAAATTCTTATCTTGATAGAAATCAAGAAAATTTGAAATTCGAAATAAAAAATAAAGAAGATCAAAACTTATTCTGGTTTGAAAAACCTCTTGTGACTCACCTTTTCGACTATAAACGATGGAATCGTCCATTGCGCTATATAAAAAATGATCTATTTGAAAACGCTGTAAGAACTGAAATGTCACAACATTTTTTTTATACATGCCCAAGTGATGGAAAACAAAGAATATCTTTTACATATCCGCCCAGTTTGTCAACGTTTTTTGAAATGATACAAGAGAAGATGCTTTTGTGCACGATAGAAAAGCTATCCCCAGCAGAACTGTATAATCATTGGTTTTATACCAATGAACAAAAACGAAACAACCTCATCAACGAACTTATCAATCGAATTGAAGCTCTAGACAAGGGGTCTCTTGCTATGGATGGACTCGAAAAAAGAACTAGATTGTGCAATGATGAGACTGAACAAGAATGCTTACCTAAAATATATGATCCTCTTTTGAATGGACCCCATCGTGGAACAATCAAAGAATTGTATTCAGGTTCAAACATGAACGAGTATTTAATAAACTCGATAGAATCTTCTATCGAAACTCTTTGGATAAACAAACTTCATGATATCCTTAAATTTTCAAAATTTGGTGGTGGTGAACTCCCGCTTACTACTGCCCTTACTACTGATTTTCCAGAATTTGAAGACAAAATAAAGACTTTTGATGGAAAGTCATTATTGAAAGACATTGGCGACTTATTGCTATCAATAAGTGAATTTGATGAGGAATCAATTCCTCATTTTAAAGAGCTTTATTTTTTTTTATTTTCAGAACAAGGAAGGATTTATTCACAAAATAACTCAAAATATTTATTCGATACAATTAACAATTATCCCAATGATCAAGATGATCAAGATCAAAAAATAAAAAAAAAAACGATTGGAATTAAAATAAAGAAAAAGGTCCCTCGGTTTTAAAATTTAAGTTAATTAATAAAAAAATGGATACATAAAATAAGTAAAAGAAGAGATAAGAAGAGATTCGTCCTCCGCCTACATATTTAATAATTTCTGCCACAAATAAATTTAAAATACCAACGCCATTCGTAACTCCATCAATGACTTGTTTATCAAAAAAATAACTAAGTTCCGCCAGCCTTCTTATACCTGTAGTTAATATTTTTGTATAAACAGCGTCTATATAACCACGATTATATGACCAATTATATATATAATTTAATATTTTGTCCCAGATAATTCTCTTAGGACCCATTTGAACAGATAAATTTATTAAGTTCAAATTATTAAAATAGGAATAAGCAGGCCCATAGAAAAGAAAGGCTATAAATATTCCGAAATATGCTATACTGACTGAAAAAATAGCATTTTTTACAAATTCATCCCAATCAAAATCAGAATTTGAATTTAAAAAGTTTATTGACGGAGTTAACCATCTGGATAATATATCTAAATGAATTATTCCTTGACCAAAAGGAATTCCTATAGATCCAACAAATAAAGTAAATAAGACCAATATAAGAAGTGGAAATAACATAGTATTGTCCGATTCATAAGGATATGTAGAAATTTTTTTATTGTAAATATTTTTAATAGTAATAAGAGGACCCATCATATTGGTTACTACATTACCAACAATAGGATATATTTTTTTCGAAAAAAAAGAAATTCTTTGATTATGATTCATTGTTGATAAAATCAAATCATTTTTTATAACTTTTTGCCCTTTTTTGCCCCAGATAGATATTGAATAGAACACATTATTTTTTTTACCGCTGTAATTTTTACAATTAATGTTTAAATGACCTTCAAAAGTAAGTAAATACATCCGAAACATATAAAATGCAGTTAATCCTGCTGTGAAACAAGCTATTATTGCAAAAATAGGTGAATACAACCAACTATTATTAAGAATTTCGTCTTTGGACCAAAAACAAGCAAGAGGTGGAATACCACAAAGAGAAAGCGTTCCTAATAAAAATGAAATTTTTGTAATTGGGATATATTTTGTTAAACCACCCATAAGAACCATATTCTGGCTTTTATCTGGGGAATACCCAACAATAGTTTCCATTGAATGAATAATGGATCCAGACCCTAAAAACAATAATGCTTTCGAATAGGCATGAGTGATCAAATGAAATAAAGCAGCTCGGTAAGATCCCATACCTAAAGCTAACATAATATAGCCCAATTGCGACATTGTCGAATAGGCTAGACTTCTTTTAATGTCTCTTTGAGCAAGAGCCAAAGTAGCTCCTAATAGTATTGTTATTATACCTACCAAAGAAATTATATTCATAATGTAAGGTATGACTGTAAAAAGAGGGAAAAGTCGAGCTACAAGAAAAATTCCTGCTGCTACCATAGTAGCAGCATGTATAAGAGCCGAAATAGGAGTAGGGCCTTCCATGGCATCAGGTAACCATACATGAAGAGGGAATTGTGCAGACTTAGCAACCGCACCGACAAATAATAGGGAAGCACACAAAGTAATAAATAAAGAATTGGCCCCATTATTATCAATCAAATTATTGGCTATTTCAAACAAATCCCTAAATTCAAAACTTCCCGTTATCCAATAAAGACCTAAAATTCCTAAAAATAAACAAAAATCCCCTACACGATTAGTTACAAACGCTTTTTGACAAGCAGTTGCCGCGAGGGGTCGTGTGAACCAAAAACCTATTAATAGATACGAACACATTCCAACTAATTCCCAAAAAATATAAATTTGTATCAAATTTGAACTAGTAACTAATCCCAGCATCGAAGCGTTAAAAAAACTCATATAAGCAAAAAATTTCAAATAGCCTTGATCATGAGACATATAATTGTCACTATAAATAAGAACCATTATTCCAACAGTAGTAATTAATATTAACATAATGGAAGTAAGCGGATCTATTAAGTAGCCTAAATCTAAAGAAAAATCATTATTTATGATCCAAGACCATACATATTGGTAGACTGGACTACCATTTATTTGCTGAATAGACAGATTGGCGGAAAAAATCATAACGATACTTAGTAATAAAACACTAGGAAAAGCCCATATACGACGAATATTTTTTGTTGCCGCTGGGACAAGTAAAAGACCTACCCCTATTGCTATAGGAACCGGAAGGGGGACGAAAGGTATGATCCACGCATATTGATACGTATGTTCCATAAAAAAGAAAATTTTTTTATTGTTAAATTGTTTCCGATTCACCAGCTCTTATATATTTAGAACGGATCAAAAAAAAAATCAAGATTTTATATAATTTTTATTTATTCAAATAAAATGATTAAGTCAATGTTGATAAAATCATTTTATTTTTATTCTTAATTAAGATATATGAACATAGAGAATATAATTCTTATTCAATTATTTGATTATTACAATAATTAAGAATTAAGTTTCGATACATAAAACAAGTAAAAAATTATGACAAAAAGTACTTAATTCCAAGGATCCTATGATCCACCAATAACTCAATCCGATAAACAATAAAACAAGGGGATCTTATTATTTTCGTTAATTTATTCTGAATTCAGAATTCGGAATCATTAATCGGTTGTGAACTAGCCTGTTGGAGAACGGAGTGAGTTGCTTATATTTCTTTCATCTTTCAATAAACAATAAAGCAACTTAAACTTTTCAAAAAATTTTGATTTATTTCAATTTTTTGGTATTGGTATTATTGGTATGTATATCTACAGCCGACTAATGGTTTGACTAATACTTAATTGGTTTGGTAAATAGTACCACGAATTGAATTATAGATACAATTAAAATCCTAGCAATTATTTATAGTTAATCTTCGTTTCAAGTTATCCAACAAATATTTTAAACCTCGTTACAATTCTTTAATTTTACAAGAACTTAAACCGCATGAAAAACTATTCAACGTGGTTTTCAAATTAAGAAAAATTGTTCTATCCCACATTACAACTAAGTAAGTAAAGTAATTATTATTGAACGTTTAATTTAAATAGTAATTTAAAGGATATTTTTAATCTAAAATAAATATTGCGAATTGCCTCCTCCAATCTCGACGATCAAAAATAAATGGGTTATTATGATTTCGAGCAAGCCGCTATGGTGAAATCGGTAGACACGCTGCTCTTAGGAAGCAGTGCTAGAGCATCTCGGTTCGAGTCCGAGTGGCGGCATATCTCTAAAAAAAAAAAAAATGAATACTAATTAATTATTCCTATAATGGATAGAATATAATTCTAGATCTCCATTCCATTGTTGGAGGATATCCCTTTTAGGATTTTTTATGATATTTTTTACTTTAGAACATATATTAACTCACATTTCTTTGTCAATTGTTTCAATTGTACTGACGATTTATTTGATTAATTTATTAGTCTACGAAATCGTAGGATTATATGATTCGTCGGAAAAAGGAATGGTAGCCGCTTTTTTATGTATAACAGGATTATTAGTTATTCGTTGGATTTATTCGGGGCATTTACCCTTAAGTGATTTATATGAATCAGTCATGTTCCTTTCATGGAGTTTATCTATTATTCATATGCTTCCTTATTTTAGAAAACAGAAAAATATTCTAAGTGCAATAACTGCATCTAGTGCTATTTTGACTCAAGGATTTGCTACTTCAGGTCTTTTAACTGAAATGCATCAATCCACAATATTAGTACCTGCTCTACAATCACAGTGGTTAATGATGCACGTAAGTATGATGGTATTGAGCTATGCATCTCTTCTCTGCGGATCATTATTATCAGTAGCTCTTCTAGTCATTACATTTCGAAAAAATGAAAATTTTATTTTTAAATTGAAAAACAATCATTTTAGGCCATTTGGTGAAATTCAATACGTGAGTGAAATAAGCCATGTTTTACAAAACAATTGTTTTTTTTCGTTTAGAAATTATCAAAGGCATCAATTAATTCAGCAATTGGATTGTTGGAGTTCTCGTGTCATTAGTCTCGGCTTTCTATTTTTAACCATAGGTATTCTTTCGGGAGCAGTATGGGCTAATGAAGCGTGGGGATCCTATTGGAATTGGGATCCAAAAGAAACTTGGGCATTTATTACTTGGACAATATTCGCAATTTATTTACATACCAGAACAAATGAAAATTTGCAAGGCTCAAATTCTGCAATTGTGGCTTCTATAGGATTTTTTATAATTTGGATATGCTATTTTGGAGTAAATCTATTAGGAATAGGGCTACATAGTTATGGTTCATTCGCATTAACATTTAATTGAATAATTGAATAAAAGCAGTTACGAATAGAATATACAATACACAGGAATAGCATAAGTATAGATAACGAAAGTTTGTGTAGTTTTTAAAAATTGAATCAATACTTGACTTGATTCAATTTTTAAAAACTACACAAAACAAATACAATGATTACAATTAAATTAACTTTATATTTAATATATTTCTTTATATTTATAAAAAAATTTGAAATTAAATACATAAAATACAAATAAAATACATAATTAAATTTAGAAAAAAACTATCTATAAAAATAATTAGATATAATAGCTTCTACCTTGTCAATTGATAATGAGAGAACGAAATCCGGATAAATACCAATACCTAGTACGGGTAGAAAGATACAAATTGAAATAAATAGTTCTCGCGGCCCAGAATCCAAAAAACGAGAATTTTTAGAGTTAAATTGCTTGTATCCGTAGAACATCTGACGTAACATAGATAATGAATAAATAGGAGTTAATATCATTCCAATTGCCGTTACAAAAGTGATTAGTATTTTTGGCATTAAAAGAAATTTTTGGCTCGTAATTAGTCCAAAAAAAACTACCAATTCTGCAACAAAACCACTCATTCCAGGCAATGCAAGAGAAGCCAGCGAAAAGCTACTAAACATTGTAAATATTTTTGGCATTGGGATAGTTATTCCTCCCATTTCGTCGAGATAAACAAGACGTGTTCTATCGTAACTCGTTCCTGCCAAGAAAAAAAGTGCAGCACCGATAAATCCATGAGAGATCATTTGTAAAAGGGCCCCATTGAGTCCTGTATCAGTTATGGAACTAATTCCTATAATTATGAACCCCATATGAGATACAGAGGAATAGGCAATTCTCTTTTTTAAATTGCGCTGACCGGGAGATGCTGAAGCTGCATAGATTATTTGAATTGCACCTACTATCATCAACCAGGGAGAAAATATAGAATGAGCATGGGGTAATAATTCCATATTGATACGAACCAATCCATATGCTCCCATTTTTAATAAGATTCCCGCTAAAAGCATACATGTACTGTAATGGGCTTCCCCATGGGTATCTGGTAACCATGTATGTAGGGGGATAATCGGTAATTTAATAGCATAAGCAATAAGAAATCCAAAATAGAATAGTATTTCCAATCCCACAGGATACGACTCATTGGCTGATGTTTCAAAATTTAATGTTGGTTCATTGAAACCATATAAACCCATACCTAGAACTCCCATTAAGAGAAAAATGGAACCCCCCGCGGTGTACAAAATAAACTTTGTAGCTGAGTACAAACGTTTCTTCCCTCCCCACATGGATAAAAGTAGGTAGACAGGAATTAATTCTAACTCCCACATGATAAAAAAAAGTAAAAGATCTCTAGAAGAAAATGATCCTATTTGACCGCTGTACATTGCTAACATAAGAAAATGGAACAATTTAGAATCTCGAGTAACTGGCCAAGCCGCTAAAGTAGCTAAAGTCGTGATGAATCCCGTGAGTAAAATGGGTCCTATGGAAAGCCCATCAATTCCCAGTCTCCAATGAAAATCAAAAAAATTGATCCATTTATAATCTTGTTCCAATTGTATTAATGGATCATCCAATTGGAAATGATAACAGAATACATAGGCCGTTAGAAGTAATTCTAATAGGCATATACAAATAGTATACCACCTAATAACCTTATTTCCTCTATGAGGGAAAAAGAAAATAAAAGTACCCGCGAATATTGGCAAAACAACAATTATAGTTAACCAAGGAAAATCGTTCGTGGTAAAAACAAGATACACTTACTTTGACCCGAAAACCCGCACTCGAGAAAAGAATAATTCTTTTCTCGAGTGCGGGTTTTATCGGTAAAGATAAAAAATGATGGATTCAAGTGGAATTTTCTCGAACGTATCAATAAGCTAGACCCATGCTACGAGTTGTCTCGTGCCATAAATAAACCCGGACACTCAAGAAATCGGTTGGGCAAGCAGATTCACACCTTTTACAACCTACACAGTCTTCTGTTCTTGGAGCAGAAGCAATTTGTTTAGCTTTACACCCGTCCCAAGGTATCATCTCTAATACATCCGTGGGGCAGGCTCGTACACATTGAGTACACCCTATACATGTATCATAAATCTTTACTGAATGTGACATTGGATCTATAATTTTTTTAACATCAAAAAATTTCGATCTAGTTCTAGTAAAGTAGTAAATGAATTATATATTCTAGACACCAGATGAATCAATGATTTAGTAGATTTACCAGAATCAATCTACTTCTGGATCTGCTCATGAAAGAAGGCCAAGATACTTTGATTTATTACAGTTTATCAAACAGCACTATATGCTGCACATACCCATTTTGTTATTGGTAGATATTTCATATTTTTTTATCTGTATGCCCCTATCTAGCTATTTATTCAACAAATTCGATTGATTGATACGAGTTGATTTTCTGTTACGATGAATTGATGAAACAATAGCTAATCCAATAGCTGCTTCAGCGGCTGCAATTGCTATAACAAAAATCGAGAAAATGTCTCCTTTTAATTGGCGACTATCAAATAAATCCGAAAATGTTACAAAATTTATATTAACTGCATTCAGTATAAGCTCAAGACACATAAGCGCTCGAACCATATTTCGACTTGTAATTAATCCATAGATGCCGATGGATAATAAATAGGCACTCAAAACAAGTACATGCTCAAGCATCATTGAACAACTCCTCATCAATTTCGATTCATTTCAATATGAACAACAAGTCAACCGAGTCAATTGACGAAAATTTAATTAAAAAAAGTACGCAAGAAGAAAAAAGCTATAAATATATAATATTTATAATTTATAGCTTTTTTATTTTTTATACATGAAACATGAAAAAACAAGAGTTTAGTTTAAAGAAAAGAACAAGTCTATATTTATTTTGAAATATAATATTTAGTACTGACGAGCCATAGCAATTGCACCTATCAAGGCAACTAAAAGAATTATCGAAATAAGTTCAAATGGAAGAAAAAAATCTGTTGATAAATGAATCCCAATTTGTTGACCATTATTTATCAAGTCCTGCTCTATAATCTGGTTTGACCTTGTAGTCCAAACAATACCGTACCATGATGTATCTGGGATAGTAGTAATTAATGAAAAAAAAATACTTGTACAAACCAGTGAAGTGACTCCATCTCCAACAGTCCAAAGATAGAAATCTTTGTAATATTCTGAACCATTCATAAACATCACGGCAAATACAATTAATACATTTATTGCTCCCACATAAATAAGAAGCTGTGCAGCAGCTACAAAATGGGAATTCGATGGAATATGGAATAAGGATGTACAAACAAGAACCAATCCCAACGAAAAGGCAGAAAAAATGGGATTAGTAAGTAATACCACTCCTAGACTTCCCACTATAAGACCTAATCCCCAAAAAACTAAAAGAAAATCATGTATTGGTCCAGGCAAATCCATTCTATGTAAAATAAAAGATAAATTATAAGTAGAAATTTTTCATGACCTTAATTGAACAAACCAGAAAAAAAGAGGTTACCTTATTTTTTTTTATTGAATTAAATTGATATAGGGTCGTGTGTGGGTTGATGTAGATACGTTTATTTATTATATGAATAATTATATGAATAATTGAATATCATTTGTTTATCTGAGAGTTTCGTTCGAAATAAAATTTTCAAAATTGATCTATTTAATTATTATAATTATATTAATATTCTATTTAATTATTATAATTATATTAATATATAAATAATAATAATATAAATAATAATTTTTCTATTTTTTTTTAATCACAAATTTCATATTTATATATATACTGTATGTAATGTAGTATTTTAATATACTTTAATATACATAGATAATATACATAGATACATAGAATAGATAAATCTATTTTTATGAATATATGAAAATAATGACTCTCACCCCCTTCCTTATGGAATCTTAGTAATTGGTAATTGTTCTTGAATCAGGTGGTTTAGCCGTGCCTTTTTTTATTTGAGTCGAATTCATAATTGTTCGAATTGTGGAATCTCCAATTACTGACATTGGCAACCGACCCAAAGCAATTTGATTATAATTCAACTCGTGACGATCATAAGTAGAAAGTTCATATTCTTCAGTCATTGATAAACAATTCGTTGGACAATACTCAACACAGTTACCACAAAATATACAGATTCCGAAATCAATACTGTAATTAAGCAATCGTTTCTTTCGAATATCAGTTTCCAATTTCCAATCAACAACGGGGAGGTCTATAGGGCATACCCGAACACATACTTCACAAGCAATGCATTTATCAAATTCAAAGTGGATTCGACCGCGGAAACGCTCTGATGTGATCAATTTTTCATAAGGATATTGAATAGTTACAGGTAAACGATTAGCATGGGATAGGGTAATCATAAAACTTTGACCGATATACCTTGCAGCCCTTACTGTTTGTTGGCCATAATTAATGAACCCGGTTACCATGGGGAACATATCTTGAATATCTCTGAATAATTTGATGTTTCTTTCTCTTGCTCTTGTTTGAGAGAAGTTATTAATTTTTAATATCCTGTTACTGTTACAATGAAAAAAGTTGGGAAGAAGTTGTCAATAATAAATTACCTAACGAAATAGGTAAAAGAAATTTCCACCCAAGATTTAATAGTTGGTCCATTCTCATCCTAGGTAAAGTCCATCTTGTTGTGATAGGAATGAACAGGAACAAATAAGCTTTAGCTAATGTAATAAAGATACCTATTGTTGTTACAAAGACTCCACCTATTTTATTTATTCCAAAAAACTCACAAATTAATATGTATGGAATAGAGAAATTCCAGCCGCCCAAATAAAGAACTGTTACAAATAATGAAGAAACTAGTAGATTTAGATAGGAAGCAACGTAAAATAAACCAAATTTTATACCTGAATATTCAGTTTGATAACCTGCTACTAATTCTTCTTCTGCTTCTGGTAAATCAAAAGGTAATCTCTCGCACTCTGCTAGGGAAGAAATTAGAAAAACAGTAAACCCTATAGGTTGGCGCCACAGATTCCAACCCCAAAAACCATATTTTGACTGCGCCTCAACTATATCAACGGTACTTAAACTGTTAGATAATCATAGTCGATAATAACATCACAATTTCCATCGCTATTGCAAAACCGTACATGAGACTTAAGCTTCATACGGCTCCTCGATGGCTACAAATAAATTTAAGAACTGGTTCAATATTATCTCGATATACGTGTCTTTCTTATAGGGTAGATAGAGTAAAGATATATCGGAGAGTCCAAAATTAGACCAATGCAATTCTGTCTGCTATAATAAAAAAGTGCTTCTGAATTGATCTCATCCTTTAGAATTTCATTTTATGTTCAGTAATATTTTTGTTAAACTTAACACTTCAATAAAATAATCGTAGTATCAATAGATATTTCGACTCATTTCTTGCGATTACGAAGAAGACTTAAACATTAGTTCATGAATCATCATCATGATAAGAATTCTATCTCTATAAATAAAATAAAAAATAAAGGATTATTTCGTTCCTGATAGTAATTGATTTAATCAGTGGGTAGGGGCATACTCTGGATCGGGATCGTGGGGAGGTACTGCTTGATCATTTCTACCAACTTAAAGCCCCATCAGGATTCCTTTTATGTTAGGCTATACGGAAATAACCCCTTGGATAATTTACTTACATTATCACAATTACTAATCCTTTGTGTACCTTAGTATTCCTAGCCGTCCACTTATATTTCTTTGATCCCCGGTATGGTAATACATATAAAAACTCCATATGATCGATCTTTTGTACCCGCTTCAAATTCTGATATGATAGCTAATCAACCAATCTTGGGGCACCCCGTTGTTTCTACTGTATTATATTTACGTCCGCTTAACTCTTGTACCTAGGGAATGAGACTCAATCTTTTTACTGCCAATTTAGAAGCTGTTTTATTTCACTCATATAACTTATCTGGTTTAGTTCATCGCTCCGAATGATGAATAAAAAAATGAAGATATTTATTTTATTCAATAATTTAACTTTTTTTCTAGAACCAAAATGAAAAAAAAAGAGGTAAAGTAAAAAAGTAAATGTCCCAACGAATCGCACGTAGAGATATTGATAACACACATGAAGTTAATGGTATTTCATAACTAATTGATTGAGCAGCAGCTCGTAGACCACCTAAAAAGGAATATTTATTATTTGATCCATATCCTGACATAAGAAGTCCAATAGGCGCAATACTAGAAATGGCAATCCATAAAAAAACCCCTATACTAAGATCCGCTAAAACAAGGTGGTAACCAAAGGGAATTACTGAATAGCTTAGTAAAATGGATATGACCGCGATAGACGGCCCGATACTGAATAAACCAATATCTCCCCTAGATGGGAGAAGATCTTCTTTGAAAAGTAGTTTGGTACCATCTGCTAGAGCTTGAAGAATTCCAAAAGGACCCGCGTATTCAGGTCCAATGCGTTGTTGTACTCCCGCAGATATTTGTCTTTCTAACCATACAATTACCAGTACCCCTATTATGATTCCAAATACAGGAGTAAAAATAGGAATAAGTAACCATACGAGCCCATAAACCTCTTTTACGGATTCCAATCTGGAAAAAGAATTGATAGCTTGTACTTTTATCGTATCAATTATCATTTCAACGATCAACTTCTCCCATAATAATATCTATACTACCTAGTATTGTCATAATATCGGCCAATTTCATTTTTTTAACTAGCTGAGGAAGAATTTGCAAATTGATAAAACCAGGTGGACGAATTTTCCATCTCCAGGGAAAAACACTCCGATCTCCTACCAGAAAAATTCCCAATTCCCCCTTGGGGGCTTCTACTCTCACATAAAGTTCTTGTTTAGACAATTCAAAAGTGGGAGAAGGTTTCTTACTAATGAATCGATAATCAAAATCATTCCATTCAGAATCCTTTGTTTTATCAAAGCGCCGTACCTCTAAATTCTCATATGGCCCCCCGGGAATTCCTTCCAGGGCTTGTTGAATAATTTTGATGGATTCCACCATTTCACCGATTCGGACTAAATAACGAGCTAGCGAATCTCCTTCTTTTTGCCATTGTACTTCCCAATCAAATTCGTCGTAAGACTCATAATGATCAATTTTACGGAGATCCCACAGAATTCCAGAAGCTCGTAGCATTGGTCCCGATAAACCCCAATTTATTGCTTCCTCTCCACTAATAATACCCACTTCTTCAACTCGTTCCAAAAAAATAGGATTACGCGTAATAAGCTTTTGATATTCAGTAACCCCTGTTAAAAAATACTCACAGAAATCCAAGCATTTATCTATCCAACCGTAAGGCAGATCAGCAGCCACTCCTCCGATACGGAAATAATTATGCATCATTCGCATACCTGTGGAAGATTCAAATAGGTCATATATCAACTCCCTCTCTCGGAAAATATAGAAGAAAGGGGTCTGCGCACCGATATCCGCCATAAAAGGACCAAGCCATAATAAATGAGAAGCTATACGACTCAGTTCTAGCATAATTACTCTAATATAGCTCGCTCTTCTCGGTACTTGGATATTTCCCAACTGTTCTGGTCCATTTACCGTTATTGCTTCTGTAAACATAGTAGCTAAATAATCCCAACGTGTTACATAAGGAAGATATTGTATAATTGTTCGATTTTCTGCAATTTTTTCCATTCCTCTGTGTAAATAACCCAATACGGGTTCACAGTCAATAACATTTTCCCCGTCTAGAGTAATGATGAGTCGAAGAACACCGTGCATTGATGGGTGTTGAGGACCCATATTGACTATCATGAGGTCTTTTCTTGTAGTCGGTACAGTCATATATTTTTTCCTCGATTCATTATTTCACGAATTGCTTAAAACCAAATAAAGTTCATTTAAAATATATTATATATTTATTATTTTATATTATTTATATTTATTAGATTATTTTTTTAGATATTAGAATATTCTCAATTCTAATACTAATAATAAAAATTAGCTTAACGAGTTTTTGGCTCCCGAATATCCAATTGACTAATTAATTCTTTATAGCGTACTCTATTTTTCTTTGATAAATAAGCCAGCAGCCGTTGACGTTTTCCCAGAATTTTACGTAGACCTCTCTGAGATAAATAGTCTTTTCTGTGCAATTCCAAATGGGAAGTAAGTCTACGTATCTTATTGGTGAAACTAAATACTTGAAATTCAACGGACCCCCTATTTTCGTTTTTTTCTTCTTGCGAAATAACAGAAATTAATAAGTTTTTAACCATAACAAAAATTCTTCGTCCCTTTTTTTATTTACATTACAAATATAGATTTTACTAATCAGTAATAATAATGCCAGTCATTTTAATTTGTTATACACAATAATCTGGATTTATTCATATACTTCTAATCAATACAAAATTTTTTTTTTTTCAATTTTATTCAGATATAAAAAATTTCTAATCCACAAAAGATAACAATTTTTACCTAAGATAAGAATATTATGACGATTCATTACTTACTAGATAGAATAGCTAAGATCAAGGTCAAGTAATCCGTATCATGTACCATAATATAACAACACAGGACTTTATATATTTGTTTGTGTTCATATACCATGCCAGAAATAGCGCTTGATCCATGTAATGTAAATGTATCATCAACTAATTATCAATCGCGGATACATATGTATCCTTGACATACTGAAACGACTACCATTATTGGTATCAAACCAATAGCGATTCATACAAGCAAAATCTTCGAATCGATAATTTGGCCAAAGAAAAAATTTGAACTTAATAAATCGATTTGTATCTACATCAATATGCTTATCCTCATAAAAAAATTGACCACATCGCTTTATATTGTTCCCATTGCAAAATATTGGATTTATATCCTCAACATTGATATTTCTTGAATTTAAACAAAGGAGAATTCTCAATTCTCTACGACGTCTAGGAGATAAAAAATTTTCAGGAACAAGAAAATCATAAAAATTTGCGTCTCTATTCCCATTTTCATATCGCGCAATGGATTCATTAAGACGATTCTTATCAACATTTCTTTTTTCTTGGTATCCTCGATTAGTTTGGTGCTTATTCTTATGCACCCGCGAAATAGTTATGGTTTGGTACATGATAAATTGTCTGTCCCTTTTTATGGATAGCCGAGCTGGTTCAATAATAACTAGTCCCTTTTTTAGTATTTTTTTAAGAGTTGTAGACTTCGGAATCAGCATTACATCCAAACTTATTTCCTCCCTTTGAATAGAGGATATAGCAATTTCCTTTGGATTTTTCAATCTAAGGAGTAGGCAATATACCTTGATATTATTGAGTATTTTTTTATTACGAGCATTATTGCATTTCAATTGAACAAGAAAATATCTTTTTAGTAATAAATCTAGTTCCGCTCCTATCTTTAATTCATTTTCATTTGTGCTTTTTTGAATATCTGATCCCCGAGAATCTTCTTTAACATTTTTCGATGGATCAGGATCAGATCCAATATTTTCTTTTTTTTTTGCATATGATCCAAGATCTCCTTGGACTAGCTGTTGTTTTTCTTCTTTATTTTTATTTTCTAATTCAAGAGATTTTTTTGGATTATATAATATATCTTTTTTTTTCTTTTGGTTGATATTGTGACTAATGCTTTTATTTATATTCAATTCTAAATTTTTATTTATATTTAATTTAAAAAAAAGTAAATTGATTGGTATGATCCACGGTCGAATCTTATATGTATTATAAAGTAACAAAAATTCTGGTAAAAACCAAAGTTCTAGATTCGATGTCGGACAATTTAGGATTTCTTCATTCATTCCCATCCAGTAAAAAGATTTTTTTGTTTGATTGATTGGGCAGATTTTTTTATGAATCGCGAGATTCATAAAAAGTTTCTTATCCATTTTATCAATTATTTGATAATAATTAGTTTGAGTCTTAGGATTTTTATTAATGTTAGCGCTGGCCCCAATATCTCTATTTCTCCATTCCTCAATATTAATATTGATCTTTTTTCTAAGACAAAAATTAAGAGTTCTCCAATCAAAATATTTTCTATCTGGATTTTTATCCCTATCAATAATAGAATCTTCTTGTAGATAGTTACCAAGATCTATATTTCTTGGCAAAAAAAAGAATTCGGGATTATACATATTGTAATTATAGGGAATCCCTTGGGCCTCATTTACTTGTAATGGCAACCCATAAATATATGAACCTTTCTTATCTTCATAAATCATATATTTATTTGATAAAAGATTATATTTGTAGTTTTTTAATTTATTTTTTCGGTTCGGTAATGAATTTACCACATATGCATAATTGTTTTCTTTCTTGTAATGAATTAATAGGTTTTTTTCATATGAATAAAAATTGATTGAGTTTGTATTTTGAACCATAAAATTTTGATTGATTCTATTCCGCCAATTTTGCGGTACTAATCTAGACCATCGAGTTTGAGATAAATTGTATTTATAGTGATCATTACCCATTAACCAACTTTTCCATTCATTCATCTTAAAATCACAAAATTTCTTATACCTTGATTCAGAATGAAATATTCCTTGTGCTCCAAAAAAATCTTTTTTTATTCTATCCTTAATAAAAGGAATTGTTCCCTGATATTGAAATAAAAATTTAAAGTAATGCTTGTTGATAACTTGAGCTTGTGATAATTTGTAAAATACATATGCCTGTGACAACGAAGAAAGGTCACAAAAAACCTGCAAATTTTGATTACTAATATTATGAATCAACTTTTTTATAGTCGAAATAAAAAAAAATTGATTTTTTGTTTCATCATTGGAATTATCCGTTATTTTTTTTTTTAATTGAAGTAAAATTTTGACATGTATTCTGTGAATAATATTAATGATACGTAAAAAAAAATCTCTGTTTATCCTTTCAATAAAAAAAGAAAAAAAATAGTGGCATTTGCGCATTAGTCGAGCACTTCTTCTTTTTAGCAAATTTTTTTTCGGCGATTCTAATCTTTTATCATCACAATTTGCTTTGTTAGGACTAATGTTTATAGACGTAGTTATAAATATCTTTTTTTGCTCTTTTGTTATTTTTTCGATTTGGTTTTTTATTGTATTTGTCTTATCAGACAGATCTTTGACCTTTTTTTGTGTCAGTGAATAATTTGTCAAATCTGCAGATCTAATTCGAATGGACGATTCATGATTTATATGATTATTTATTAGTGATTTTTTATTTATTTTTTTTTTATTCGATGCATATACTTCCCTCAATCCAAATAATGGAATCAGACTTACTTTTTTTAGTTCTTTCTTTATTCTTTTTATAAATTTTCTAACCCATACTGTTTTTTCTTTTGATACTTTTCCAAACCATTTTATTCTTTTGTTTATAATTTTTAGGGCTAGAAAACATTTTTTTTTTGCTTTTATAAGTTTTTTGTCAAGTTGTTGAAAAATAGGTTCAAAAAAGGAAGGTAGTTGTCGGGGAGAACCAAAAAGGAATTCAGTTTCCATTCCCCAAACTGTTAAAAAAAAATTTTTATCTTTTTTACCTTTCTTTTTCATGAAATCTCTAGGATGTGATTGTAGCTTAGATCTGTGCCACGGTTTCAGACAGAAAGGAAATAGGATCTTTATCTGAATACCGTCGCTTAACCAATTTTTAGGAAATTCCGTTTCTGATAATTGAATACCATTATAGGTGCATTTAACATGCATTTCTCTACTCCAATCTTCAAAATCCTCATGCCACTCGGGGGATTGAAATACTAGCATACGTCCAACATTTTTGGCTATTATCAACGAAGGAAGTACTAGATATTTTCTAAGAATTGATTGGGTTATTAACATAGAACCCCTTATTGCTTGAGCAAATAGAATAGTATCCCAAGTTTCTCCTATTGTTATACGCTCATTTTCATCTTGTTTTTTTTCCTTTTCTTTCGCCTCTTCTTCTTCAGAATTTGAAATTTTGAATTCTGCGCCTGGACCTTCCATCCAATTCCTAAAAATTAAATTAAACATTTGGGCGATATCAAAAGAATATAAATTGTCTATTCTGTCCAAAAAAAGTGGCGAATGCACAGTTGTTTGAAACAGCCCCCAAGTAACCGTTTTACGTCTTTGAGCACGCATAGATCCTTTGATTATATCTCGACGAAAATCGGATTGTTGCGAATAACGTATCA